ACGTAACTAAGACTGAAGTTCATAAGTCAGCTCATTATCCCAGGTCGAGACAAGTTGATAGATTACATTGTTATTGTTTTTTTTACTATTTGATTTGAAATAGAGAAATTATTCAAATAAAAAAGAATTTCTCTATTTTTTATAGGAGGAGGTTTTATAGGATATAGGAGGTGACAAGAAAAAAAGTGAATTATTTGAAATAGAGAAATTCTTCAAACAAGAAAGAATTTCTCTATTTCTCTTTTTTTTCTAAGAGGTGACAATAAATTATAAGAGGTGACAATAAATTATAAGAGGTGACAATAAATAAATTATAAGAGGTGACAATAAATTATAAGAGGTGACAATAAATAAATTATTTGAAATAGAGAAATTCTTAAAACAAGAAACAAACAAGAAAGAATTTCTCTATTTCTCTTTTTTTTATAAGAGGTGTTTTTTTTATAAGAGGTGACAATAAATAAGAGGTGACAATAAATTATAAGAGGTGACAATAAATAAATTATTTGAAATAGAGAAATTCTTCAAACAAGAAACAAACAAGAAAGAATTTCTCTATTTCTCTTTTTTTTCTAATTATAAGAGGTGACAATAAATTATAAGAGGTGACAAGAAAGTGAATTATTTGAAATAGAGAAATTCTTAAAACAAGAAACAAACAAGAAAGAATTTCTCTATTTCTCTTTTTTTTATAAGAGGTGACAAGAAAGTGAATTATTTGAAAAAGAGAAATTCTTAAAACAAGAAACAAACAAGAAAGAATTTCTCTATTTCTCTTTTTTTTATTAAGAGGTGACAAGTTTTTTTATTAAGAGGTGACAAGAAATTATCAGAGGTGACAAGAAAAAAAAATAAGAGGTGACAAGAAAGTGAATTATTTGAAATAGAGAAATTCTTAAAACAAGAAACAAACAAGAAAGAATTTCTCTATTTCTCTTTTTTTTTAAGAGGTAAAAAGAAAAATGTCATATTAAAAAAACATTGATTGGTTTAACTACTTTTTTTTTCTGACTATTACTATTAATTAAATGTAAATGAACACTTCTAATTAATCTAGAAATAATAAACAAGTGTATTATTTCTAGATTCTAAATTCTAGATTATAAATAACAATAAAATAAATGACAATAAATTGAAATAATAAAAACACCAACTAAAAAGAGAGAGAAGAAAGAAAAAAAGGGCACTTTTTTTTGGCCTCCCCTACTATTGGGTGGGGAGGCCTACTGGGCTATTAGCTCAGTGGTAGAGCGCGCCCCTGATAATTGCGTCGTTGTGCCTGGGCTGTGAAAGCTATCAGCCACATAGATAGTTCAATGTGCTCATCAACGCCTGACCCAGAGATGTGAATCATCCAAGGCACATTAGCATGGCGTACTCCTTCTGTTCGAACCAGGGTTTTCAACTGACTTTCTTATCAGAAGGAAAGATGGGGTGATTAAGGTGAGATTGAATATAGATCAAATTTTCTATTCATTCGTGGGATCTGGGGCGGTCCTGGGTAGCCAAGTATTTTGGCTACTTTATTTTTCGAGAATCCATACATATCTTATCAGTGTATGGAAGGCTATCTCTCGAGCACGGGCTGAAGTTATTTAAGCCTAAATGTGTAAAAAAAGCACCTAACAACGCATCTTCACAGACCAAGAACTACGAGATCACCTTTTATTCTAGGGTGACGGAGGGATCATATCATTCGAGTCTTTTCATGCTTTTTCCGTAGGATGCGGGATATAGAGATCTTCCCTTCCTGAAAGGAATAAATGATAATAATTTTCTTTTTCGGCCGGGAGACTACTTCTAGTTATATTCTTTTTTATATATAAAAAAATATATAAAAAAAGAGGAGAAAAAATATTGGAAGTAAATACTTCCTTAGTCTTCGACTCGCTCAATCACTAGGAACAATTCCTGAATCAGTGCATTAGGAAATCGTTATGCGTCTCCTAATGAACGATGAGAAAAGCAGGATCGAAAAAGGATCTTGGAGTGTCTGGGATTGGGTTAGGAGGATCTTAACGCCTCCTTTTCTCATCAAACTTTTTCCTTCTTTTCTGGTCTTGCCGTTGGCGAAGAAGAAGGAAGGGGAACAAGTACACTTGGAGAGCGCAGTACAGCGAAAAATTGTATGCTGTGTTCGGGAAGGATGAATCGCTCCTGAATGAAGAGAGAACTGATTCTCATCTCATCATAGGTGCGATGATTTACTTCACGGGCGAGGTCTCTGGTTCAAGCCCAGGATAGCCCACCCATTATGCGATATGTAGTAGGATTGGTGCCTGCTTGATTTGGTCATCTATGGGGATATAGCTCAGTTGGTAGAGCTCCGCTCTTGCAATCGGGTCGTTGCGATTACGGGTTGGATGTCTGATTGTTTAGGTGGTAATGATAGTATTTTTTACCTGAACCAGTGGCTCACTTTTTATCAGTAATGGGAGAAAGGACCGTAACATGCCATTCAAAAACTCTATTGAGACGAAGATAGACTGTCAAGAACGTA